TTGGGGTTATGGATTTTCAGTTCATGGGGGGTAGTATGGGATCCGTAGTCGGCGAGAAAATAACCCGTTTGATTGAGTATGCTACTAATCGATCTTTACCTGTCATTATTGTGTGTGCTTCTGGAGGAGCGCGCATGCAAGAAGGAAGTTTGAGCTTGATGCAAATGGCTAAAATATCTTCTGCTTCATATTATTATCAATCAAATAAAAAGTTATTCTATGTGTCAATCCTTACATCTCCTACAACCGGTGGAGTAACAGCCAGTTTTGGTATGTTGGGAGATGTTATTATTGCTGAACCAAATGCCTACATTGCATTTGCGGGTAAAAGAGTAATTGAACAAACATTGAATAAGACAGTACCCGAGGGTTCGCAATCGGCTGAGTATTTATTCCATAAGGGCTTATTCGACCCGATCGTACCACGTAATCCTTTAAAAGGTGTTCTGAGTGAGTTAGTTCAACTACATGGTTTCTTTCCCTTGAATCAACATTGAGGAAATGAAAGCATAGCACTGGATTCCATTATTTATACCGAACAAGTATTTCTATTTAATTCATAGTAATTAAAAAAAACTTAAGAAGAATAGTGTGTTTTTTTTTGTGACATAAATTTTCCACTTATAGTAATAGTAAGAGTCAGAAGTTACGGATCATTTTTTTTTTTTTATCTTTTACAGATCCATTTGTATCTTACTTCTATATTATGAATTTATGATTAGTAATCGTTAACCCCTTATCAACAGGATAAATTAAGTGTTTTATCCTTCGGATGAATGAAATTCAATATTTATTAAAGTGGATTATCATACATATTTATGTAGTAGAAAGATGAATAGGTACACTTAATTTCATTCTAAATTCCTTGCACTTATAATAGATTGAATTATTATTACTTATAATAGATATACTTATGATAAGATATCTTTATAATAGGTACAAATATTAAATTAGGGCACCCATTCTATGACAGATCTTAACTTACCCTCTATTTTTGTGCCCTTAGCGGGCCTAGTATTCCCGGCAATTGCAATGGCTTCTTTGTTTCTTCATGTCCAAAAAAATAAGATTGTATAGATTCGATAGGACAAAATCTCATCAATTTATTTCAACGCGGGATCATAAGAAGATCATAATAAAGATATTTATTTAGTGTAATATGGTAGCTTTTTCAAACACAAATGAAAGAATCCTTTGTTATACATACGGATACATGATATCTTCATAAATGCATGTATCTGCGGGTATATCTGGTTAAAAATAGATTGGCGAATATTTTAAATAGAAAGTCAACATATCTAACCCATTACTCCTAATGGTTCCCATTAAAATAGTGCTAGTTGATGAAAGTTACTTCGGGATCAAGAGAAATAAAGTCAAATTCATTTGGGTTATTCTCTCAATTCCAATCGAATGAATGCAAGCGGATCTAGTATAGTATGAACTGGCAATCAAAACAGATATGGATAGAACTTATAACGGGGTCTCGAAAAACAAGTAATTTTTGTTGGGCCTGTATCCTTTTTTTAGGTTCCCTAGGATTCTTAGTGGTTGGAACTTCCAGTTATCTTGGTAGGAATTTGATATCTGTATTTTCATCTCAGCAAATCCTTTTTTTTCCACAGGGGATCGTGATGTCTTTCTATGGGATCGCAGGTCTATTCATTAGTTCCTATTTGTGGTGCACAATTTCGTGGAATGTAGGTAGTGGTTATGACCTATTTGATAGAAAAGAAGGAATAGTGTGTATTTTTCGTTGGGGATTCCCCGGAATAAACCGTCGCATTTTCCTTCGTTTCCTTATGAAAGATATTCAATCCATCAGAATGGAGATTAAAGAGGGTCTTTATCCTCGTCGCGTTCTTTATATGGAAATCAGAGGCCAGGGACCTATTCCCTTGACTCGTATTGATGAGAATTTTACTCCACGAGAAATTGAACAAAAAGCTGCCGAATTGGCCTATTTCTTGCGCGTACCGATTGAAGTATTTTGAAATGAATTGAGGAATGAATGTTTTCTGAGCATGAGAGAAGGAACTTTCTAATTCCTCTTTTATTTTTATTTTTTTTTAATAGAACTGAAGTTTCTTCAAAATGTTCATTCGATCAAAACATATTAGATTTTATTTCCCCATTCCGTTGGTGAGGCGACTCGCATAGAATAAAACAAAAGCGGGAGAGCGTACATATAACAACTGCAATAAAAAGCAATTTTTTGTATGCATAGGGAACTCCATTCTTTTATATTTTATACTAGTAAAGGGTCTAATAAATATGCTTGATCAAACATTTATTTCGTAATAAAGAATTCCTCTTTTTAGGTTCAAAATTTGGATATGTTATTCCTAGGCTGCGGTTATCCGGTGAAACATTTTGAAATAATTAATTGATTGGGGGGGGTTCGTTTCGAAATACGAATAATATTCGTTACTTCAATTGGGTTTTTCGGGTATTCATCGAAAGGAACAAATGAAGATGAAATTTGTTGGAATTTACCCAATTGAGATAGCTTCGGAAATCATATTTTTTATCCGAAAAGGAACCTTATTCTATTTCTATATTTAGATCCAAGGACTCCATTTTGACACAAAATAGGAATAGATTAATAGGTTCGATACCTTGTTATAGAATTCATGTTTCATAGAAATATCAGATAGAATCGACAAATGAAGTAAGTTCATTAACACAATTCACAGATATAAAATGAAAAAAAATAAAACATTAACTTCCTTCCCATATTTTGTATCTATAGTATTTTTACCCTGGTGGTTCTCTCTCTTTTTTCATAAAAGTCTGGAACCTTTGGTTACTAATTGGTGGAATACTCGGCAATCTGAAACTTTCTTGAATGATATTCAAGAAAAAAACGTTCTAGAAAGATTCATAGAATTAGAAGAAGTATTCCTGTTGGACGAAATGATAAAGGAGTACCCCGAAACACATATACAAAGGCCTCGTATAGGAATACACAAAGAAACGATACAATTGATCAAAACACACAATGAGTATCATCTCCATATCATTTTGCAGTTCTCGACAAATATAATCTGTTTCGCTATTCTAAGTGGTTATTTTATTTTAGGTAATGAAGAACTTATCATTCTTAATTCTTGGGTTCAGGAATTCCTATATAACTTAAGTGACACAATAAAAGCTTTTGCAATTCTTTTAGTTACTGATTTATGGATTGGGTTTCACTCGACTCATGGTTGGGAACTTATAATTGGTTCAGTCTACAACGATTTTGGATTGGCTCATAACGATCAAATTATATCTGGTCTTGTTTCCACTTTTCCAGTTATTCTAGATACAATTGTGAAATATTGTATCTTCCGTTATTTAAATCGTGTATCTCCTTCACTTGTAGTCATTTATCATTCAATGAATGAATGAAGAACTTATTCGATCTCCTGATATCAATCAAATCAGATAGTTTCTTCGTGTATAAAGAAAGTATTTTCAATATGACTTATTCTTTATACTTCTACCTGTTCAAGGTATTTGTCCTATATTCGTACAATTATTCCAGTACAATGGCAGACTCGTGAATAGGGAACTATACTAGCTAGCTACCTTTCGAATTTATTGTATGTAGAAATTCCGGGATCCATGATTGAACCATGCAAAATAGAAATACTTTTTATTGGGTAAAGGAACAGATAACTCGATCCATTTCTGTATCGATTCTTATATATGTAATAACTGGGGCATCTATCTCAAATGCATATCCCATTTTTGCGCAGCAGGGTTATGAAAATCCACGAGAAGCAACTGGACGAATTGTATGTGCCAATTGCCATTTAGCTAATAAGCCCGTGGATATTGAAGTTCCGCAAACTGTGCTTCCTGATACTGTATTTGAAGCCGTTGTGCGAATCCCTTATGATATGCAACTGAAACAGGTTCTTGCTAATGGTAAAAAAGGGGCTTTGAATGTAGGGGCTGTTCTTATTTTACCCGAGGGATTCGAATTAGCTCCCCCCGATCGTATTTCTCCCGAGATGAAAGAAAAGACGGGAAATCTAGCTTTTCAGGGTTATCGTCCCAATAAAAGAAATATTCTTGTGATAGGTCCTGTTCCGGGTCAGAAATATAGTGAAATTGTCTTTCCCATTCTCTCCCCAGACCCTGCTACAAATAAAGACGTTCACTTCTTAAAATACCCCATATATGTAGGGGGGAATAGAGGAAGGGGTCAGATTTATCCTGATGGGAGCAAGAGTAACAATACAGTCTATAATGCTACATCCGCGGGAATAGTAAGCAGAATAGTACGTAAAGAAAAAAAGGGATATGAAATAACTATAGTTGATGCATCGGATGGACATCAAGTGGTTGATATTATACCTCCAGGACCAGAACTTCTTGTTTCAGAGGGTGAATCCATCAAGCTGGATCAACCATTAACAAGCAATCCTAATGTGGGAGGGTTTGGTCAGGGAGATGCAGAAATAGTGCTTCAAGATCCAGTACGCATCCAAGGCCTTTTGTTCTTCTTAGCATCTGTTATTTTGGCACAAATTTTTTTGGTTCTTAAAAAGAAACAGTTTGAAAAGGTTCAATTGTATGAAATGAATTTCTAGATTCATAGATTCGAGCCGGGAACAAGCGCCAAATTTTTTGATTGCTGATCGATACAATTATGTCATGTATGATCAAAAAATTATGTTTTGCTTTGTTTATGTATTTTTTCACGGTATGTATGGAATTCATTACTTGTAACCATCCCTAGTAATAGACAATAGGAATACAAATACAAAGTAAGAGAATACAGGGAAAGGGCGGTATAAACAAAAGGAACAAATACTTCTAGTAGGGATTATTAGTCTTCCTAATCTTCTATTCGACACAAGAAAGGGCAGAAAATCCTTTCTTGTGTCGTCTTGTATCTAAATAATAAGGATCTGCCCTTCGTCTGTTTGTCAAAGACTACTATTCCTTTCCTTCTTTTTTGGGTCTATCGAAACCCTTTTGTTTGTTCACCACTACTTATTCTTATG